AACTTATATGCTGTTCTATATCTCCATGAATCTAGGAACTTTTGCTTGCATTGTATTATTTGGTCTACGGACCGGAACTGAGAACATTCGAGATTATGCAGGATTATACACGAAAGATCCTTTTTTGGCTCTTTCTTTAGCCCTATGCCTTTTATCCCTAGGGGGTCTTCCTCCACTAGCGGGTTTTTTCGGAAAACTCTATCTATTCTGGTGTGGATGGCAGGCAGGCCTATATTTCTTGGTTTCCATAGGACTCCTTACGAGCGTTGTTTCCATCTACTATTATCTCAAAATCATCAAGTTATTAATGACTGGACAAAACCAAGAAATAACCCCTTACGTGCGAAATTATAGAAGATCCCCTTTAGGATCAAGCAATTCCATCGAATTGAGTATGACTGTATGTGTGATAGCATCTACTATACCAGGAATATCAATGAACCCAATTCTTGCAATTGCTCAGGATACCCTCTTTTAGGTCTACTTCTTAGTTCAAGATCCCTCTGGCTAACTGGAATAAAAGAATGAGTGGATCCGTTCCGCCAAAAATAAAATGGGAATGGGCCGAGGTTATGAACTTATAATCATGGGATCGACTCGATCATCAGATTATAAGTTCATTCCATACCGAACCAGACCGGAATAGGGTACATTCTTATTATGAGATATGAGAAGAGGTCATTCGAGCTTCGAGCGTATGCAAATAGATACTATGTTTACCTATGGATCCCTACGCCCTTACATTCGATTTAGGATTCCGAATAGGTAGGCCTGCTTTTGACATATCTGTCCTATCGTGATTTGGTGCCATATTCACTTCTTTTGGTTTCTATTGAATTCCAATCAAGAACTAGGTTGGATTGTACATATTTTTGATATATATACCTCCGAATAATGCAAATCCAAGCAATTGGATGTCTGACTTAGGCCTATGTGACCAATCGATAGAAAGACTCCAACACTCCATCCTTGTCAGGTATTACATATATCACATTAGATGGATATCATATTCATGAAATACGATTCACTTTCCTTTCAAGATGCCTTGATGGTGAAATGGTAGACACGCGAGACTCAAAATCTCGTGCTAAAGAGCGTGGAGGTTCGAGTCCTCTTCAAGGCATGAATAATCCATAATATTGAGAATGCTAATTGAATAAGCAATTCCATAACCGATTTCCGATCTATGGATATACCGAGTATCCTATCTGTTGATACGAAGTATTTCGGTGATCCCCACGACCTGAATCTGAGCTGTTGGAATTAATACACAGGCGTCTGTTGCCATTCCATCCTTTCTTCTCCTTTCAGGGCCTATCCGACAGAGAATCCAATACTTCTTGGTCGTGAATATCTGAGTAGGATGAACTGGCCTACGTGGATATCTTTGCTTCGGAACAAAACAATTGGAATTAGGCTCGGTCAACTGGAATGTGTATTATCCATATGGCCATTGAACTGAGACGAAGAGAAAGGTCTATCTATTTTCTATTTTCTTGACTTATTCAGTTAAACCAAGAATTCGTTATTGAGGCAGATAGCAAGAACCATTTCATCAGACATACGTATTTTGCAGGTGGATTTACATTACATGGTTTCATTAATGCAAATTGTTTGATCCAGTTAACACTCTGGTTGTTCGCCGTTCCAAAATGGAAATTTAGGCAGTTCATATCATACATTGTTTCCATTCTTCGATGTTTCAGCAGTAGCATATTGTTCCATGTTCCACTAAGGCCAAAATACGGGATCAACAAGTGTTTACACAACTCTACCACTCGTCCTGTTCCTGCCTTCCTTTTTTCATGGCCAATCTGTCTTTACGGCTAAGGAATGGGAAATCGTTCTCCTGTTACATGAATATGAATCCAATGTTTCATTTCATCCGAGAAAAGCCATCTCTTTCTCAACAATGTCTTTGTCATTTGATCCAATAGCGTTCCGTTAGATAGGAACAGATTTGATAAATACTGATAGCTCTCGGATAGAGTATTAGAACGGAAAGATCCATTAGCTAAGGAACTATTGGTTCTAAGACATCTCTGGCGATGAATCAACAATTCGAGGTGCTTTTCTTGCGTATTATTGGTGAACCAGAGTTTATACATAGATGTAGGAGGATCCATTTGGGAAGTAATAAGCCCCTTTGACATCTCCTCATCTGCAAAGAATTCTCGACGTGAGAACACAGAGACAAAGGGCTGATCTTTGAATAGAAAAAATAATGGATCCGCAGGGTCCCAAATGAATTGGCTTATTTGACCTTGTTCTTTGGAAGATCTATCTCGTGTCTGGTACTGCATTGTTCCACTCTGCAAAAATTCCGAATCATTCTCTTGAAGCTCATCCTCTTTATGATAAATGATCCGCTTGCCCTGAAATGACCCAGCCCAATAGGGAAATCCTAATTCAGTGGGCCTTTCGATTCCGATACAATCCAATAAATTGCCACAAGGGCGACATCTTCGAGGAGCCCAAATTATGTGATTGAATAAATCCTCCTCTATCTGTTGCGGGTCGACAGCTCCTTCCCCTTCTTCAAACTCCGATTCGTATTTGTTTTCATATCGAAATCTCTGATCAACGATAGAGCAATATCCGTTTTGCATTATATCGAACGGATTCCTTGGTTCGGACCGAAGAAGTAATGTCATTCGATTATTATCAAGCTGACCGCAATCTTTTTCTCTCCGTGGGGGTCCTCCCAGAGCATCTTCTACTTCTAATAGTAATAGGCCATGAACTAGATCAGAATCATTCTCAACAAATCCATAAGAATTGGTATTGGTTTCATCGGGTCCGGGTGAAGACCAAAGATCTTGAGCGACCGATCCGGCAGAACAACTCAAAAGATAGAGAAGTATCGTTAATTTCTTCATGCTCGTTCCAAGTTCAAAGTACCATTTGTACAAATAAGAATCCCCTTCTTGACATGATTTCTTCTTCATATAGATAGATATAGGATCTATGGGGCAATTACTTAGAAGTACATTTTGTGCAACAGCCCTTCCTATCTGATAGAAGAGTATCCCATGATCCTGAACCGATCTGACCTGGGATCGCAAATCCCAAGTTTGCCTATGAAGAGCTGATCGAATTGTATTCGTTTCTATAATGGATTTCTTCTGTGTGATACTAATGGATAGGGCCTCATTGATGAGTGCTACAAGATCTCGTGCATTGGAACCCATGGTTATGGACCCGAATCTGTTAGTATGGAACATTTCCTTTTCCAAGTGAAATCCCCTGGTATATGAAAGAATGAAAAAATGCTTTCGTTGTTGTGGAAGAAGAAGCCTTCGTATCTTAATGCATGCGTTTAATTTATTTGGAGCTATTAGAGCGGGATCCACCTTTTTTGGAATATGAGTCGAAGCAATAACAAGAATATTTCTAGTGGAGCATCTTTCACAATCCCTGGAGATATAGTTCTCTAATAGACCAAGGGATAAGTAATTCGACTCATTCCCGTTCACATAGAGATTATGAATGTTTGGAATCCATATTATGCAAGGAGACATCGCTTTTGCTAATTCGAATTGAAAGGTGATATCAAATTGGTCTCTTTCTATTTTCGGCGTCATAGAAATAGTTGGCACATTCATCATAGTTAGCAGCTCCATATCAAGGTCATCATCCATATCGTCACTATCATCCATATCGATATCGCTACGATCATCCATATCGATATTGCTACGATCATCCATATCGATATCGCTACTATCATACATATCGATATCGCTACTATCATCCATATGGATATCATCAATAAGATAACCCTTAGACTTGTCATCCAGGAACTTGTTCGGAAAGACCGTAATAAAAGGAACATGGGAATTTTTCGCTAGGTATTTGACCAAATAAGATCGTCCAGTTCCTATCGAACCTATCACTAAGATGCCCCTAGAAGGGGATAGGTCTAAGCGGAGCGAAAAGGGTTTTCCATGAGATGGGAAATGAAAACGATTAGCCCCACACGAGGTTTGTGAATAAGTGATTGTCTGATAATGAGCAAGGAATATCCGTCTTTCTGCTAAACAGGATCTATTAAACTCATAATTCATTAGATACTTTTGATGAATGTCCACTAAGTATCGTAAGTAAATGGATCCCGGTTGTTCAATCATTTGATAACCAGAGGCATTCTTTGATAAATCATCACTATGAGTGAGACTCAATAGAATTGGATCAATCCCTTTTTCTGTCGTTAAGGTGGAGAACTGAACCAAGAATTCTCTTTCTTCATCATCAATCGAATCACTGTTCGCGACCCAAGATTCTATTTTATCATCAATCCAATCACCGTTCACGTTTTTTCTTTTTCTTATCAAGGAATAGATCTCTTTACTTGTACGGCTTAGATGTCTCGTATTTATCGAAAAAGCGATTCGATTGATGGGATTTGGTATGATACTTATTAGATCGATGAGATTGCTATTCCAAGATTTCTTATTATAACGTATTGATTTGACCACATAAGCGGGACCACCACCCAATAGTATGTTGCCACCATAAGAAGAACCCCGTATTTCTTCCAGAAAATCTCCTAATTGTTCCAGAACAACTAGAAAGAGATTCTTTAACCAGAAAGAATTCAGTTCAGATGTAGGATACCTATCTAGAAGTTTTTGCAACTCCATCTTGTATGATGGAATCATCAAAGATTGGATCTTTTCTAACTCTGTCTGTAACTCACTAGAGGCTCGGGAAGCGAAGAGAAGATGCATACGAACGAGATATCCAGCAACAAGAAGAAGAAAAAGGATTGAATAGAGAAACTCCCGAGCATGTGTTGATCTCAGATGTGCCCATAGCAAGAGAGCAGGTGACTCATTATTTCGATGAATCCTCTCTTCGGACAGAAAAAGTAAACACTTACTCAAAATCTCAGTTACACTTAGCAGAGTCCGTTGTGGAAGAACCCTCTGAGGAATTAGCCATGATATATCTGAGCCATGCATAATAGCATGAACAATAGATACAAAATGTTTACTGCTACTTAGTATCGGCAATGGGTCTGAAAAAGTATCTAAAAGGGTGAAATTGAGATATTTGCACCCTGTCGAAGTAAGGAACCATGGCATATATGTTTGGAACAGATTCCATTTGGAGAGATTGGAAAAAGCACTATCTCGTTGAAAGATTCTATACATCTGTTGTTTCTCAACGTATTTCTTTAGACAAAGACTCCATTTTTTCCTCTTTCTGGATGGTAAACCTTTCTCAGAACATGGAGTGTGAGTCAAACCCATGTTTGAATTGAAACTGAGATACTGATGCAAGTTCTTCCCTTCTGAATCAGATAGATTCATATCTGAAAGAGGATGGCAATAAGCTCTTTCCGAATGGACTATTTTTTTCTCTATTAGAGGTGTTGCAGAAATGTCTGCGATCGAGTAAATAACGCTACGAACGAATGGATCGGATCGAATTGGAAAATGGAAAGATTTGTACAAGTTATACGTCTCGTCACCACTTTGTGGAAAATCTTTAGGTATGAATATGTCAGATACCCGTGACTCGATTGGTGAGATAGTCTCTCTCTCCAAAAAAATCTGCTTTTTTTTACCGACGCACAAAGAACATTTGTTGTTGCGAATGAACAAGATATTGAGGAATTGTCCATACGTCAAATCCTCATTATGGATACGGGTCTTTTCCACATAAAAGGGGAATCTTTTGGTACAATCGAACCAGAAGTGATGTGGATCATTCAAGAATCGAAGTGGATTTGCTTTATAAAAAGAGGATATCAATGAACTTCTATGAAATGGTTCCACGGGATTCAGCCAGTTGTCTCGATCATGAGATATCCTTGAGAAATAGGAATCCAAGGGTTTCCCGCGATTCTTTATAGTATGCAATGAATCCATCATCCACTTTGGTATCTTTTTGAACAACAATGATACTATTGTTCCCCCATTGATCAAGAATTTCGGTATTGGGAAAGTATCATGATCGCCGAATAAGAAGGGTTTCCATTTATTCAAATGAACGACCTGAACACCTACTGATTCTAACAACTGATTGCAGAGTGGATCATTCGGATCTTTAAATTCATAGATGCGGATCTCGGATCTATGAATGGGGATATCCCCGATACTCACAAAGAAAAGGGGAAGTGACTTGGACAAAAAGAAACGAAGTGACTTAGACAAATGTTGTTTGTCGATAGCCTCGAACCAATTCATTGAATATTGATTTATACGTAATCGATCGAACACTACTTGAAAACGCTTCTTCTGTTCAGAAAAAAAATCTTCCCAATGTTCGCTCTTGCTCCCATTGGAACATTTGTATCTATACGCATCAGGATACCGATTCATGGATCTCTTAATTCGAGAAAAAAGAAGATGAAACCATTTATTCTGACTCTTTTTCCAATTCGATAAATGTTGGTTGATCGTATATTTCATTATAGTTATATGACTCAGAGTATCATTTCCTATTGGATCCCCTTGCATTCCATATTCAAAGTTGCGATCGGACCGATTCATTAAAAAGAATCGATTGGATACATTTCCTATGTATACATAGGTGCGATATTGGATTTGCATCAGATTTTGGATCAATCTCAATCTATATTGATTGGCTGCCCCCATTATGTTGTTGCTAGCAAATACCGCTGTTTTTCGTTTTTGATCTTCCAAATCGTTCCCGCAGTGGATCCGGACCCATTTGTTTCTGATCCTTCGAGAAAAAGATTCATTCTCTTCATAAAAAAGAGGAGGTAGAACCAAGAAAGATTTCTTCTTCGACTCATCTCTGGAGTGGAATACCTCATTCCAGAATTTTGTTTGATTCAACCCGTAGGAATCAATAGAAAAGGCAAATCCCCTATGATACAACAGATCCGGCTCGGTTATTGATAGAGTGAATAGATCCGCCATTTCTGGAAATCCCTCTTCTGATTTCAAATCGTGGTGTAACGTGTATTCCCCTTTGTTCCGGTCATGGAATAGATGAAATAAATGGAAAAATGGATTTTTGCTCAAGAATGAAATCTTATGTGAACTGTCCATATCCGATTCATCCTTCGGAACCATGTCACATCCCGGATCTGATGAAATAGGATGAATTGAGACGGTTTTTTGTAAATACGTCATTATCTTGAATATATCAACCATTTCTTTATTTTCCGATCGCCTGGAAAGAACAAAAGAAACATCTTGTTTTTTCTTCCAAAATGTATGATATCTAGTGGACCTCTCAGTAGGATTCGACCCCAGATGGAGTTCTGACCATCTGTCAGAGAAAAAAGAACAAATGGATCTTGTACTTGTGGGATTCCCAAGAGATTCGTCGATTTCTTCCGTAAGCAGATGATTATTGATCTGCTTCTCACGTTCCGTGAATAGCCAGGACATGTAGTAAGATCCAAAAAGGCATTTCGGAAATCGATCTGATTCTATCTCTGTTCGTTCCGTTTGAATAAGGGAAGGATCAAAAAGAATCGATCTTTCTTTTAGTTGCTGAATCTCTGCTTGATCGATCAATGTGTAGGATTCTGAATCCTCATTTCTAATGGAATCGAAATGATCCATGCATTGATCAGAAGATCCTTTCCATTGGCTAGAATCCTTTACTTGAACGAAACTTGTGGAATCATATGGAATATTTGACAATACATTCCGTAACTTGCTAACAAACCGATCCTTGCTCCCCAACCACACACTGTCTAACCAAATCCAATTATCTTTCGATACATTTCTCACCGATTCGTGCGGATTCTTCCCCCAACTAACGCGGAGATCTTGGCGGAATTGCCACATATGAAATGGAGCACTATTTCGTACAGAAATGCCCCACCTGTTTCTCGAGAAGAGATGGGAAACATGCTCGATATCATTTGATTGAATAGTTGCCTCAGCTCCTCGTTGTTTGAAGAAAGCCTTCCCTTCCGTTTCCATTGGTCTTTTTTCACGAAAAGCAGACATGAGATAACAAAGAAAGTCTTTCCCTAAGATTTCGAATAGCTGCCCCGAATCCAAGTGGATTATGTTTCGCTTCTTACTGGGGGAAAGACGATCAAACAATTCCCAATCATGATCCTTGCGGATCGGATCATCCATATAAAATAAAAAAGGAAACTCCATATATTTAGATTTGCTATCTTTCTCGTTGAATGAGATCTCAATTCCTGCTACGGTTTCATTAGATATCTTACAACTCAAATCCCTCTTTTTTCCGATCCGGTTCCTCCACCACCGCGAACTTCGCATGATACATTTATTATTTATTGGGAGAACCCAAGTAATCTCTTGCGGATCCATGAAGCAACTCTCAGAAAGATTTTTCCCTTTTGGAAGATACAGAAGCGAAACAATCAACCTATTGGTATTGGAAGACCAAAAAGATTCTTCCAATGTCTCCTTTTTGGGCCCAATGGAATTCATAGGGATAGGAAGAAGCCCCATCAAATAGAGATTTTTTCTTTCGACCATCTTTCGATTGTTAATACGAGACATAAGGACCACTACTACAAGCAGTACTACACCTTGGATCGTGAAATATCGATTGCTTGTGGAACCCTGTGAATCACGCGAAAGTAGGATACTCACAATTCGGGGATCAAAGAGTTTCATAAAGCGTTCTTGGCGGAAAAGAATGTGAGTGAAAGATCCCACTGAATCCAATTTGATCCATGAATCTAAGAAATAGTGAGAATTCTTGATCTCTCTCCATATCTCTCTCAATTCGAAGATCCAGGATGTTAATTGTTGTCGTTTCATTGATTCCTCCTAAAGATTTCATTTCAATTGGAATTTGGTTATTCACGATGTACGATGATCCCTGTTAAGCATCCATGGCTGAATGGTTAAAGCGCCCAACTCATAATTGGCAAATTCGTAGGTTCAATTCCTGCTGGATGCACGCCAATGGGAACGTTCAATAAGTCTATTTGAATTGGCTCTGTATCAATATCTCATCATCCATACATAACGAATGTTATGGTATATTCATAACATAACATATGAACAGTAAGAACTAGAATTCTTATCGATACTGGAACTCATAGGGAATAAAATGGATTTATGGATGGAATCAAATATGCAGTATTTACAGAAAAGAGTATTCGGTTATTGGGGAACAATCAATATACTTCTAATGTCGAATCAGGATCAACTAGGACAGAAATAAAGCATTGGGTCGAACTCTTCTTTGGTGTCAAGGTAATAGCTATGAATAGTCATCGACTACCCCGAAAGGGTAGAAGAATGGGACGTTACAGACGTATGATCATTACGCTTCAACCGGGTTATTCTATTCCACCTCTTATAGAGAAAAGAACTTAAAGCAAAATACTTAATAACACGGCGATACATTTATACAAAACTTCTATCCCAAGCACACGCAACGTAGCCGTAGACAGTCAAGTGAAATCCAATCCACGAACTCATTTGATCTATGGACGGCATCATTGTGGTAAAGGTCGTAATGCCAGAGGAATCATTACCGCAAGGCATAGAGGGGGAGGTCATAAACGTCTATACCGTCAAATCGATTTTCGACGGAATCAAAAAGAAATATCTGGTAGAATCATAACCATAGAATACGACCCTAATCGAAATGCATACATTTGTCTCATACACTATGGGGATGGTGAGAAGAGATACATTTTACATCCCAGAGGGGCTATAATTGGAGATACCGTTGTTTCTGGTACAGAAGTTCCTATATCAATGGGAAATGCCCTACCTTTGAGTGCGGTTTGAACTATGGATTTACGTAATTGGAAGTAGCCAATTAGGTTTACGACGAAACCTAGAAATCGATCACTGATCCAATTGGAGTACCTCGACGGGATAGACCTCAACAGAAAACTGTTGAGTCACGGCAGCGAGTGATTGAGTTCAGTAGTTCCTCATCGAAAATTATTGACTCTAGAGATAGGGTAATATGGAGAAGACAAAATGGTTTGAAGCATGCACAGAACCGGAAGCGCCCCTTGTTTCCAATCAAAGAGAGGAGGACGTTTTATTCACATTTCATTTGATGGTCAGAGGCGAATTGAAAGCTAGACAGTGGTAATTAAGACCCCCGGGAAAAATAGGGATGTCTCCTACGTTACCGTTACCCGAAATATGTGGCAGTATCGACGTAATCTCATAGAATCATTCGGTCTGAATGCTACATGAAGGACATAAGCCAGATGACGGAACAAGGAGACCTAGGATGTAGAAGATCATAATCCTAACATGAGTGATTCGGCAGATTGGGATTCCTATATATCCACTCATGTGGTACCTCATCATACGATTCATATAAGATCCATCTGTCTAGATATCATCATATACATCTAGAAAGCCGTATGCTTTGGAAGAAGCTTGTACAGTTTGGGAAGGGGTTTTGATTGATAAAAAAGAAGAATCTACTTCAACCGATATGCCCTTAGGAACGGCCATACATAACATAGAAATCACACGTGGAAAGGGTGGACAATTAGCTAGAGCAGCGGGTGCTGTAGCGAAACTGATTGCAAAAGAGGGACAATCGGCCACATTAAGATTACCCTCTGGGGAGGTACGTTTGATATCCAAAAACTGCTTAGCAACAGTCGGACAAGTGGGTAATGTTGGAGTGAACCAAAAGATTTTGGGTAGAGCCGGATCTAAGTGTTGGCTAGGTAAGCGTCCTGTAGTAAGAGGAGTAGTTATGAACCCAGTAGACCATCCCCATGGGGGCGGTGAGGGTAGAGCCCCAATTGGTAGAAAAAAGCCCACAACTCCTTGGGGTTATCCCGCGCTTGGAAGAAGAAGTAGGAAAAGGAAAAAATATAGTGATCGTTTTATTCTTCGTCGCCGTAAATAGGAATATGAAAAATACCATTTTGGAATTGGAAAGAATGTGATGGGCGAACGACGGGAATTGAACCCGCGCATGGTGGATTCACAATCCACTGCCTTGATCCACTTGGCTACATCCGCCCCTTATCTAGCTAAAGGATTTTCCCTTTTTCCCATTCCTCATTATTTTATTTATTCTGACCTCCATACTTCAATCGAGATATTGGACATAGAATACCAAACCAATTTGAAAAATGTAAAAAAGGAGTAATCAGCTGTGACACGTTCGCTAAAAAAAAATCCCTTTGTAGCTAATCATTTATCGGTCAAAATTGAAAAACTCAACATGAAGGAAGAGAAAGAAATAATAGTAACTTGGTCTCGGGCATCTACCATTATACCCACAATGATTGGCCATACAATCGCTATTCATAATGGAAAAGAACATCTACCTATTTATATAACAGATCGTATGGTAGGTCACAAACTGGGAGAATTTGCACCGACTTTGACTTTCGCGAGACATGCAAGAAACGATAATAAATCGCGTCGTTAATGTATTACAAACAACACCCAACAGATTGGGTGTTGTTTGTAATACATTAACATTAAGATTCAAGAAAAACGAAGACAGGAGAACATATTAT